TTGTTTACGAAGAAACAACAAGAAAAATTCATATTCTGATACATAAGAGTTATATAGGAATCGAAATAGTCTTTTATTTTCTTTTTTCAAAAGAAAAATTGATTTCATTGAAGTAATAAGACTATTCCAATTCGAATAATAGTTGAGAAAGAATCGCAATAAATGCAAAGACGGAACATCTTGAATCCGGTATTCAAGGAGTTGAACCAGGATTTCTAAATGGATAGGATAGGGTATTTCTATATGTGATCGATAATCTAAGTGCAAAAATTGGTCTTCTAAAAAGGGAAATATTGAATGAATAGATTGTAAATTTTGAAACTTTGGTATTTCTTTTTCTTCCGAACAAGATAGTTGCCCTAGCGAGAGTGGGATTTCTACAACGATCGCAAACCCCTCAGATAGAATCTGAGAATAAAATTCAGAATAAAAATAATTGCTGTGATCCAACAATCGATCCTGGTTAGGATGATTAACCGAATTAATCCAAAAATTCTGCTGATACATTCGAATAATTAAACGTTTCACAAGTAGTGAACTAAATCTCTTATTATTACAACCAAAAATTTCCACAGGTTCGGAACCATTTAATCCATAATTATGGGCAAATGCATAAATATATTCCTGAAAGAGAAGTGGGTAGACGAAGTATTGACGAGATTTCCGTTTTTCTGAATACCCTTCGAATTTTTCCATTTGCATTTCTACTTGAATCAGAGAAAAAAAGCATTTCTCGGTTTATCAAATGATGATACATAGTGCAATATGGTCAGAACAAGGTGTTGCATAATACAAACCCCGGAAAGAAAGGGAGTCTAATCCATGGATCTTTTTCCGTTCCTTTTCTATCCAATTAGTTTATGTTTGTTCTAATTACAAAACAAATAAGAACTAATTCTTTATTTTTGCTTGCCAATCGCTCTTTTGACTTTGGAATACATTCTCTTTATCAATATACTGTTTCTTTTACACATTCAATTCATAACATCCCTTTTCAATCCATAATCAAAAATAATTAGGATTTCTAAAAAAAAAGTAAAGGGTCCACTCATAGGAAAACCTAACCTTTTCCCGCATCAGGCACTAATCTATGTTTAACGTCTAATTAGATTGGGGAATCCTTCCAATTAAGAAGTTAAGCTCGTTGCTTTTTATTTTACCAGAATTAGAGCCAGTCTCTATCCATTTATTCACTAGACCCAGAAAATCAGAATTTTTTGATTAAAAAAAAAAAGAAAATTAATTTTATTACGACATGCTATTTTTTCCATTCATTACCTTTGAGGATCAGTCGTGGTCTTCTAGACTCTACCAAGAGTCTGGACGAATTTGTTGCTTCATCCAAATGTGTAAAAGATCATAGTCGCACTTAAAAGCCGAGTACTCTACCATTGAGTTAGCAACCCGGATAAAATAGGACCTCTTAGATACAATCGAAATCCAAAAATCGATGAAATTACACCGGACGCTCCTGTCAAAACATTGAATTAGCAAGACATCAAAAGAAAGATTTATCACCCATTAAAAACACTCAAATACCAAAATGAACAGATGCGGTTAAATTTCACTAAGGGTAAAAAAGGGGGGCCCAATTATAATGGCAAAATTGTCATTTTTTTGGCAATTTTGATTTCTTTAAATCCAAAAATCTTGTATGCTTGTATGAGAGTATATGCAAGGGAGGTAACCCTATCATTTGAGCGAAGTGTAGACATAAATACCTAATATGGAGTGACGATAAAGAGACCCATCTATCTACAAATTCTATTTGTTCAATAGACCTTTGTCAATGGAAATACAATGCAATTAGATACACAAAGGAAATAATTAGATACACAAAGGAAATAAAATAAGGACTTTTTTTTGTTGGATTGGCACGACATAAATGCAGCAAAAAAAATAGGACTAAGAAAGAGGCAAATTGTGTCTAAATAATTAAGGGGTACTAACGACCCTCTCCTACTTTTTTATTCATTTAGTTCTTCAATTAACTCAAAGTTATTTCTTTATCTTTAAAGAATTCTGCCTTCCTTAAAATATCATAAACAGTTCTTGTAGGTTGAGCACCCTTTTCAAGGAAATATAGAATAGCGGGAACATTTAAACAAGTTTGATTCTTTATCGGATCATAAAAACCGACTTTTCGAAGATCTCTTCCTTCTCTTCGAGATCGAACATCAATTGCAACGATTCGATAGATAGCTTATTGGGATAGATGTAGATAAACAACCCCCCCCTAGAAACGTATAGGAGGTTTTCTCCTCATACGGCTCGAGAAAATGATTCGAATTTCTGTCTATAATACAAGTGGATACAAATTCGATTATGACTTGCATTAATTTCCTTAAAGAAAAGAAAAAACAAATTTCATTTATACTCATGACTCAAGTTGGCTAATTTTGACTGACAGACTTCAAAAGAAAAACCCTTCGAAATTTTTTGAGTCGTCTCTAAACTCTTTTCTTTATCTCATCTCGAACAAATTGACTTTTATTTCTTATTCTGATCTAATTCTATTGTTGAGACGGTTGAAAATCATGTTTACTTGTTCCGGAATCCTTTATCTTTGATTTATGAAATCCTTGGGTTTAGACATTACTTAGGGAACTCCTATTCTTTTTTCTTTCAAAAGAGTAGCAACATACCCTTTCTTTTTTCTTATTTCCTTCGATAAAGCATTTCACTCTTCTATAGAAAAGAAATCAAATATGAACCATTGATTCAGATAGACTTTTAATCGAAAAAGTTTTTCCAATCTTCCTGGCCTTTTTTCTTATTTTATTTGATTTCTATATTAAGGATAAACTGACAAAGTTGACCTAATTTATTAGTTTTCACTAACCCTAGATTCTTTCCCTTGATAAAAAAGAAATTCTGTCCTCTCGAGCTCCATTGTGTACTATTTACTTACATTACAAACAACCCAGCCCAAATTCGGTTCGGGACGAATAGAACAGACTATGTCGAGCCAAGAGCATTTTCATTACTATGGAAAATGATGGATAGCAAAATCCACAATCAATCATGTCCTTCAAGTCGCACGTTGCTTTCTACCACATCGTTTTAAACGAAGTTTTACCATAACATTCCTCTAATTTCATTGCAAAATGGTATCGAGAATTGATCCAATATGGATGGAATCATGAATAGTCATTGCTTTTGTATACTAATAATTCAAACTTGCTATCTATGGAGAAATATGGATAAAAGAAATAAGTATTTTCGGGGAACACTCCGCAAAGATCCAATTTATTTAAATCCATATTCTATCATATGAATGAAACATAGTTCGAAAAAGAGGAATAAAATAGTTTGCTTAAGATTTATTTATTATTTAATTTCCATTCTCAACAGAGAACCCAAGATGATCAATCCTGAAATGAGAAGGATCGATTCTTCCCCAACAAATAAACTATCAACCTACAAAAAAGTTGAATTAATGAAATTAATTAATATATTTTTCTATAACAAAAACAATTAACTATTAACCAAATAAGCTATGCCAATGAAAAGATTGGTAGTTTTTGGGTAGTTATAAAATTCTCATACTTCTTCGACTCGAATAACAAAAGAAAGAAATTTTTTTTGTTTTTTTGTAAAGTAAAATTAAGGTCTTTGCTTTTACTTATAGCATTCTTTTTTTTAGGTAGCATTCTTTCTTTTAGGTAAAAGAAAAAACTCAAAATAAAAAATAAGAAAAGTAAAGTACGATTTTTTTTGAATCCATTCTATCCAACGAACAGTTCTTACATTAACCTTACCAAAATGGATCATTCTGGATATTTAAAGAATCACGGATCGAGATCGTTTTCGCTTAACCAAAGAAGGACCCTTCTTTTTTACTTACTTTAGTTCTTTAGTTTGGTGAAAATAAATAAGGGGATACTTCTTTCATATTGGGTGTCAAATGTATCCTGTAAGAATTCCCACTTCATAGATACGGAGCATAAAGTTTATCTAAGAAGTTCAAATTTCTAAAGAGCATAAAGTTTATCTAAGAAGTTCAAATTTCTAAACACATATTCTAAACTCATATGAGTAATGAGTAGTAGGGGCATATCCTGAATCTACCCAATAGACAAAAATTTTTCAGGAAAAAAAAAGATATTAAATTTGACTGGACTTGACATTTTAGTTTTTGTTTTCTGAGAAAACAAATGAATGCTTAGAAATGCATCTAATCTACGAGTTCATAAGAGATAATTATTCTCTTTAATAAACTTTTGTATCATGCAGGGCACAATACGATTCTATCTTTCGCTTCATCAGAAAAAATCTGGGACGGAAGGATTCGAACCTCCGAGTAACGGGACCAAAACCCGCTGCCTTACCACTTGGCCACGCCCCATTTCGTTTTATGCGACACTAATAAACACTATTATTTTTATATATTATTCGTCAATCCCACTTCAATTAACTAAAAAATGCGGCATATTTTCTTGCTAGGATTCTAGACATGCGGATAATATAGAATCCAAAAATGCATTGATCATTACATGGAATTCTATTAAGATATTATATGAAAATCGAATTTCTTCCATTCTCATTTGAGAATGCGAATACAAGGAGGTATTTTCTGTTTTGGAAAGTCCGAAGAAAAAAGGATTTTGAATCCACCTTTTTTTTGCTTTTTCCCTTAGAAAAATAACTCAATCAAAATTCAATTATCTACTCTACAAGAACAAAATGCTTGTTATGCCTAATATACTTAGTTTAATTTGTATCTGTTTTAATTCTGTTCTTTGTCCGACTAGCTTTTTCTTCGCCAAATTACCCGAAGCTTATGCCATTTTCAACCCAATCGTGGATGTTATGCCTGTCATACCTGTACTCTTTTTTCTATTAGCGTTTGTTTGGCAAGCTGCTGTAAGTTTTCGATGAAATCCTTACTATTCTGTCTGCCAAATTGAATGATGTATTCATTCCAAAAAAATTCAAAAAATGGATAAGAGCTGAGAAGTCTTAGATTACGAACTTTCGATTCTAAAATGCAAATTCTTCTCCATTCCATTGAATGTATAGCTGCAGCAATAAATTTGCATCAGCCTTTCTATCCCCTGCGCCTACGTTGAGCAGGTACCTTTAGGTACCCACACAATACCTAAACGAATTTTTGATATTGATAAGAGTGCTTATTATAAAGCAATTCTTGCAATTTTTTTTGAGAATTGATTTTTGCATTTTTAAGTGTCAAAATAAACAAAACCCATCCTAGTGGATCCGTGTGGTAAGAAAAAAGTGGGTAATCTATTCCTTAACAAAAAAAATCTTGGAGATTATGTAATGCTTACTCTCAAACTTTTTGTTTATACAGTAGTGATATTCTTTGTTTCCCTCTTTATCTTTGGATTCTTATCTAATGACCCGGGACGTAATCCTGGACGTGAGGAGTAAAAACCAAAATTTTTTGGAATTTTTTCTTACAAATTGGATTTATTTCGTACATTTATCTATGAGAAAATCCGGGGGTCAGAATTCCTTACAATTTGAAAGTCCCAAATGATCCGAGGGGGCGGAAAGAGAGGGATTCGAACCCTCGGTACAAAAAAATTGTACAACGGATTAGCAATCCGCCGCTTTAGTCCACTCAGCCATCTCTCCCCGTTCCAAATCGAAAGGTTTTCGTGATATGACAGAGGCAAGAAATAACGATAGTGTATAAAAATTATATTGCCAATTCCATTTTAATTATATTCTTTTTTCTTAATATTAATAAAAAACAAGAAAAAAATTCTTGTTTTTTCTTTCCAAAATTCGATATAGGCTGAGAGACAATCAGATATATTTTGTCTTCAGCAGGCAGTTCCATATAGGATTTGTTAGAATAAAACAAGCAGGTTATAAAAAAACTCTTTTTTTTATTATTTATCCACAAAAAAGGTTCTTATCAAACCCACAATAAAATTGGAAAGAAAGATAAAGTAAGTAGACCTGACCCCTTGAATGATGCCTCTATCCGCTATTCTGATATATAAATTCGATGTGGATGAAATTGGTGTATAAGCAGATTTTTTGTATTTCCTTAGACTTAGATCGCGCAAGGCAAGAATTTTTCGCTATTTACGAGTTCATATTCTTGTTACTAGACGTTCTATAGGAATAAGAAGAAATCGCAACTCTTTTCCGTTACACATAAAAAGGGTTTCAAAAGTCCATTTTTCTTTATCTTTCTTTTTTTTTTCAGAATCCTATTTTTGTTCTTCCACCCCCGCAATAGAGAACGAATGAGAAAAGAGGGGTTATTTTTCTCTTAAAAGATAGGCTTTGAATTGAAATAGGAATCATAGAATAATGCTGAATTCAAATGTTTATTTCTTTATTTCTTGTTTATTTCTATAGTATTAAGAAAATTGAATTGAATGAAATTCGTGGATTTACCACGACCTTGGTTGTGACCCCATAGATAAAAATGCAAAATTTCTATCTTCGAGACCTTTGAAAAAGGGCATTGAACGAGAAAGAAGTCGTCCACAGATAATCAAACTATCGTATGCCCTGGAAGTAATATGAGATGCTCGGAAATGGTTGAAGTAATTGAATAGGAGGATCACTATGACTATAGCCCTTGGTAGAGTTACTAAAGAAGAAAATGATCTATTTGATATTATGGACGACTGGTTACGAAGGGACCGTTTCGTTTTTGTAGGATGGTCCGGCCTATTGCTCTTTCCTTGTGCTTATTTCGCTTTAGGGGGTTGGTTTACAGGGACTACTTTTGTAACTTCTTGGTATACCCATGGATTGGCTAGTTCCTATTTGGAAGGTTGTAATTTCTTAACCGCGGCGGTTTCTACCCCTGCCAATAGTTTAGCACACTCTTTGTTGCTACTATGGGGCCCGGAAGCACAGGGGGATTTTACTCGTTGGTGTCAATTAGGCGGTCTGTGGACTTTTGTCGCTCTCCATGGGGCTTTTGCACTAATAGGTTTCATGTTACGTCAATTTGAACTTGCTCGGTCTGTTCAATTGCGGCCTTATAATGCAATTTCATTCTCTGGCCCAATCGCTGTTTTTGTTTCCGTATTCCTTATTTATCCACTGGGACAATCTGGTTGGTTCTTTGCGCCGAGTTTTGGCGTAGCAGCTATATTTCGATTCATCCTTTTCTTCCAAGGATTTCATAATTGGACGTTAAACCCATTTCATATGATGGGAGTTGCCGGAGTATTGGGCGCAGCTCTCCTATGCGCTATCCATGGGGCTACCGTAGAAAACACTCTATTTGAAGATGGTGATGGTGCAAATACCTTCCGCGCTTTTAACCCAACTCAAGCGGAAGAAACTTATTCAATGGTCACTGCTAACCGCTTTTGGTCCCAAATCTTTGGTGTTGCTTTTTCCAATAAACGTTGGTTACATTTCTTTATGCTATTTGTACCCGTCACCGGTTTATGGATGAGTGCTATTGGCGTAGTTGGCCTGGCTCTGAACCTACGTGCTTATGATTTCGTTTCCCAGGAAATCCGTGCAGCGGAAGATCCTGAATTTGAGACTTTCTAC